AGATACCCTATTTTATTTAATTTAGGATTTAGATAGGATAGAATCCGTTATGTTCTGGGGGTTCCATATACTTAAAATTGCTGTTATAATTGAAATTCAGAAGGTTTTTTTTTATTGAAAATAATTAATACTGATTAGTACAGATTGATTATGTATCAATTAAGATTTAGTTAGGTATGCATTTGTTAATTTTTTGAATTATATTATATCATTAGAGAAACAAAATTTGCAATTAAAATGCAAGAATCGTTCATCAATTTACAGTCAATAGTTAACGGTTCCTATTTCTCCTGAATTTTTTATTTTGTGCCTGAAAATACATATTTTGTTTTTCAATAGAAAAAAAAAGGAAGGCCTTTATTTTAATTTTTTTTTTTGAGTTTACAAAAAAAAAGGAAAACAGGATTGCAGATACACATAAAAAAAAAGAGGACTATTCTCATATATTTTGTATCGTTTTGGCGGCATGGCCGAGCGGTAAGGCGGGGGACTGCAAATCCTTTTTCCCCAGTTCAAATCCGGGTGTCGCCTCATCAAAAAAAGAATTGAAATTCTCTCTACTGATATAACTTGCATTTTTTTCCAGCAGAAGCAAGTGGAAGAAAAGGACTCTTTTTATTTGCTTGATTCGAAGCATCCGCGTTAGGGATTTGGTTTTCTAAAATAAAATGCTATAAATTATTCCGTCTAGGCTTCAAGGAAAGATTCTAATAATGAAAAGGAATCATTAAATCTTGATATGATAGTCTTTTGACTACTAATATAGAATTATCAATAGAATTATCTATTGAATAGATAATTTTTTTTTTTCGTTCTATAACTTTTTAGAAAGTTATATTAAGTAAAAAAGCGAATTCCTTTTTTTTGGTAACCCGCAGTTACGAATGGAATAGGCCGTTTCTCGAGCGACTCTATGAAACAATTAGGAGACGGTAAAGATTAGATCAAATGAGAAAGTAGTAGGTATGTGTGATCTAGCTTGATTCTCAACTTTTCTACTTTTTCAAAAATGAAATGGAGGGCAACAAAAGAAAGACAAAGTTTTTCCATTAGACTCAAAATCATATAAGAACTCGTTTGTTAGTTGATTGTTTCATCAATGGTAAATGGTGTTGTGCTTGAATTTTTTTTTTGACTCTGCACTAGTGATTTCACTATTATTAGTGAACAATAATGATTAGTGAAAAATAATGGAATAATTCTTTTATATTCATAGAGATAGGGGACATAATTCACATGGATATAGTAAGTCTCGCTTGGGCTGCTTTAATGGTAGTCTTTACATTTTCCCTTTCACTCGTAGTATGGGGAAGAAGTGGACTCTAGAAGTACTAGTAATTGAGGAATCAACCTCAAACTGTATCAATAGTTTTATAGATTGTTCTGCCGAGCCTTTTTTTTTTACTTTTTTACTGTTCAAAGAAAAAAGTTTTGCTTAATAATTTGAAAATGTATATATACATTCGACCCAAAAGAACATAGACATAGTGGTTGTACAACAAGATGCTCCGCGTAATAAGATATTTCCTCTCATATCATGCTTTAAACGTTAAAGATGGGGTTTGCTAATGATTTTTGAAATCCGAAGAGAAGACCTTTCCACGGAACCGAACCCCTCTATCATTTTTTAATTGTTCAATCAATTACTTCTTTAGAATGGTAAAAAAATATTATTTTATTACTATATGCCCATAACATTTTTTCCATCATTGGTTTGATTCTTCCGATGGATATGAGGATTCATATTGAAAAGAATCAGAAATCTAGGAATTAGAATCATAAGAGTAAGAGTTGCCTTTCGAGATTGATTAGAATCAAGATAAACATAAATGAAATCTATAGATGAAGCAAAGAAATAGAATTGGGATACTATGTACATTAACATTAGATATAGGGAGTTAATATATATGAAATTAATCTATATGAATATGAAGATATATATTGTAGGTTGATCTATATTCAACCTGTATATTTATCTTTATACTTTACACACTCCAATAACTATAATAGCTAGTATGGTAGAAGGATTCATAGATATCTTTCTACCATACTATCGGATCTCATAGAATACTGCGCTCGTAGAATACTGATAATTATAGTACACTCATTTCATTTAAGACACTAAATTGGAATCCTTTTGATTTTTGTTTTATTCTCTTCAGTCATTGATAAGAACTAAAAAGTAAAGTTTAATTCAAATTAATCACTTTGACTGATTGTTTTTACGTATATTATAAGTAAAAAGGCAGTAGGAACTAGAATGAACAGTGTAGTAGCAATAAATGCGAGAATATTTACTTCCATAATTTCATCGTTTCATTTTTTTTTTATTCGCAATAACTCAGGATTTAATCCCATAGAAATGATAAATCTTTGGCTTGTAAATTCAATAGTATGAATTACATCGCGATGATATCGAATCATATTAGAATATCATGAATAACAATATCTGAACTATCAAATCAATTCATCGTCGAGAATTTAATAGTATAACATAGGAAGATCTTTTATCCATACCAAATTCTAAATTTTATTACTGATCCAATCAAAAATTGGTTTCTTTTAGTATTTTATTTATCATTAATAAAAAAAAACTTTTTTCAACTTAAACTAAAAAAATAATAAAAAATGACTTCTCTAAAAGAGATGGAATCCTTGTTTGATCTTAGTAATATCCTCTTTACTTAAATTAGGAATGGGACATATATATCAAAAGTCCAGTGTGAAATTTGAATGAGATAGATTCTTTAAAATTCAAATTACGAATTTGAATTAATAATTGAGATTACACAAAATCGGAAAGATATTTTAATATGAAAAATTCTATCAAAGTAACTATGTGAAATTTATTTTGTATCGTACAAATGGAATTTTTGTATGTGCTCCCCAGAAACATATAGTACTCCCAAACCGGGAGTAATTCAAAAAGCCAAGCCCATTCTGGTATCTATTGTTTGAATCCTTAATATGATTCTAGCAATAATTGTACTAATCTACATATGCCTTTCTCCCATGAAAAAGTACTTCTTGAAGAACTGCAAATTTCCAGATTTGTTTGGTTTGATAATAAATGTGAAAAAATCAAATATAAAAACTATAAAACAAGAAAGATCCGAAAATTCTGTTATGTTATTTGTTCTCTCTTTTCCAATAAAGTAAGAGATGAATTGATATATCTATTTTGATTGGATTTGGATCCGTGTCGGGACTGACGGGGCTCGAACCCGCAGCTTCCGCCTTGACAGGGCGGTGCTCTGACCAATTGAACTACAATCCCAGGGAAAAAAATGTACAACATATAATATATATTTATGATTTCATTGCCTTCAAACCCCTTCTATATGGATCTATGTAGATTTTAGATTATATGTAGATGAAAATCTACATATTGTAACAGAGGCGCGAGTAATGTATTGATATACACACAGATATGCGCTTTAATGAGAGGAGCATAGATTATTAGTCATTTTTATTTATTGCAAAATTGATTGCTAATCAAATCAATCTTTCAAAGAATAACGAAAAAAAGGAGTTTTTTTCGTTATTCTTTTCTTAAACTTAATACTTACAGATCCTAATCTGAATCGAGATCATTATTAAGATTATAATTTTTTGAAAAAAAAAACAGAGCAAATAAATAGCAGTAGAAAGATATCCAAAAATCGGACTTTTTTTTTATTCTTCCGTATCCAAAATTTATGAAGAAGAAAAAAAGGGTTATAACCTTTCATGGCGGATGGGCGAATTAGTGGGCCGAGCTGGATTTGAACCAGCGTAGACATATTGCCAACGAATTTACAGTCCGTCCCCATTAACCGCTCGGGCATCGACCCAAGAAGAATCCATTATAGGCTTCTTTTTTTTGATAATTCCTGATCAACTTTCTTTCGTAGTACCCTACCCCCAGGGGAAGTCGAATCCCCGCTGCCTCCTTGAAAGAGAGATGTCCTGAACCACTAGACGATGGGGGCATACTTGCCCAACTGCCATCATACTATGATCATAGTATGAATAATTTTTTGAAATTGTCAATATAAATAAAATGGAATAATGTGAATCAATTCAAAGGGTTTTTATGTCTTTCATGATTCCATAGAATTTTAGAATTTGTCATTTATATTTATTTTATGAATGGTTCATTCTAATTACCATTTTTTTTTTCTATAAAAAATTTGATTTTTATCAAAATTATTTGATCTTTTATTTCAAATTTCAATTGTTATTTATTAGTTATATTAGTTTATTTATATAACTAATTTGATATAGATTATATATAATCTATATTACTATTACTCAATTTTGATTATTTATTATAAAATAAAGATTATTATTATAATTATATAATTAATATTATAATAAATGAATCTATAGATTCATTAATTATAGTTATTTTATATCTTATAATTCAAATAATTAGAGTGATATTAATTATATATCAATTATATATATTACTATGAATTAATATAAAATTCGATAATAAAAAATGCAAATAGTAATTAGAAGTAAATTCTTAAAAAAAACATTCAAAATTCTAAATATTCTAAAACTAATAAGTGATTGCTCTGCTATATATCATAAAAGTGGATTAAACTCCATTTCTCATACTTTCAATCATTATGCTCTGGCTCAATATTCAATTAGGATTAGTCTTTTGAAACAATTCATTGCATTGATCAAATACAATATAAATAAACCATTTTACCTAGACTCACTAGCCCATTCCCATACTACTTACTAGGTAAATCAAATTGAGCGTTCCAAAATGAGCCACTATGTGGATACAAAATATTTATGTACATATATTATTCTAATATAGAATTAGAATATATTCTATAATAATTATATACATTAAACTCATAGTAGCTAGTGGTTTATTGATAAATTGAGTTAAACGGGCCCTTTTAACTCAGTGGTAGAGTAACGCCATGGTAAGGCGTAAGTCATCGGTTCAAATCCGATAAGGGGCTTTACTTTCGATTTTATCATCAAATTCCAACCCT